AGGCTCTAAATTAGTTATGAGGGAAGTCTGATAACTAGAGTGAGTGAGTAATTGAGGAAGGAAGAAAGCTGAGATAAGAGAGCACTTGCATAGTCGAGCCCCTTTCTAACATCCATAGGAACCTCCCTCTCATATTAACAGTCTGAAGCACTAGCCTTTCACTGAGATCACTCCCTTCTTGTGTAAGAGACTAGACACACCCAGCTATATACAGATACTAGAGAGCTCCTCCTTTACTAAGCTAAGGCTGAACTGACTGAGATCACTGACCGGTAGCAGCTAACTCAATGGCAAGCTATCTTCCCCTCTAATAGCACTCTCTGTATACAGGACTTAGAAGCATTAAGGGTAGGCCATTCAATAGACTCTCTTTCTCTCAGCAGAAGCACTGGACGACTTGACTCGATCACATACTAGGGACCCCTCTTTCTAAGCTTGGCAGTGTCTCTTCTATAGAGCGGGGTAGCAGGGTAGAAGGAATGTACCGACTCTCCTCACTTACTAGTCTCCTGTTTGGTCAAAGAGTGGATGAAGGAAGTAGGTCAAGCTTAATTGGACTCAGCCTCAATCTTGTGTCTAAGGGGCGAGTTATACGAGCCTAGCTGTCTAATCATCTCATAGCAAAAAGAGGGCTCCGATTTGACTTAGTTCAAGGAAGCGGTTGAAGGAGGCTCAGAAGGATCCCATATTAGATTAAGAGCTATCCCAAACAGATGGGGTTTTATTAAGACATTCGTCAATTCGTAAATCAGCAGTTACAATAGGTGATTCCGTCCTTTCGGCAGGAAGTACCACATAAGATAGCAGTGGTTTCCTACTGTCAATTCGGCAAGAATAAGTAAGTACATAGCGATTTCAGCCCTTTAAAAAGAAGTCTCCGGACCGGTAGCAGCAGTAGGTAACCAAGGCCAAAAGGGCATCAGGGATAGAGTCGAAAATGGTAGCATCGGTAGAAGTACAGCTCGTCCTGACCTGTGAACGGCCTTAGAAAAAAGGTCTTTTGCACTTGGGTTACGATATTTGGTTTGACGAGCATTCTTGTGATAAATGGATTTGATTCGCCTTATAGCGAGGAGCTCGGCGAGCGGAGGAATGGCTCGACTACTCTCTTCTGGTCCGAGCGATGTTGGCCTTCTCTTTCTCTTTTCTCCTGAAGTGGGAAAAGTGCGTCCCATAGAGCGGGTGAACCCGTAAAGTGAGTGAGAAGATCCTTCCTAAAAACCCAAAAAGGATATTCCCGATCCCGGCTTCCAATCAATAGATAAAAGAATCCTCCTGATCCTAAGGTTCTTGGTTAAAAGGTCAAAGAGCCTACCACGGAATATCACCTAGTAGAGTGGCTACCCTTGCTCTTTCAACCGTGGTATACCCCAATGATCCTTTAGCTTCGGTTGATGTAGTAGTAGTGTGACACGAAATGATACCGGTAGTTATTATGGGAAATGCACATAAAAATGAGCATTTTTAGCATTAGCGAAAATAGGATTCACTTATTTTCTTTTCAATTTTTGAAAAAAAGCAAGCCACCTCATAGATAGTAATAAGGATAGCGCAGAGTTGAGGTCCAGATGGTATGGTATCGCCACAAACCCTTGATCCCAGCTGCCTCGCTAGCGAAGGATCTTGCCCTGAGTGATTTACAGGGAGAGGCACAGTACCGGAGTCAGAATCGAGAGGATCAGATGAATGGGGGAGAGAACTACTATTGAAAAAAAGGAATCGTACTCTTTGCAGCCTCCTGTTCACTCCACTTTCAGATAGTTCTTTTTGAAGTAAACTGAATGACTGTCTCCTATAGTTTTGAAGCTGGATCTCGGAACTAAGGAAAGCAACTCTTACAAAAAGGTAATAAATAGGCTGAACGTCCATTAGAGTGTTTGAAAGCCCTGAATCCTTACTCTGTACGGAGCAGTAGGCTGGAGTTAGAGTCCGTATCCGTACCGTACTACTTGCCTGGAGTAGGAAAGAGTGTTCTATCTGTTTTTTAGCCAGTCACTGGTAGTGCGCGGGGTTCGCAATACAATAGTGACTTAGGTTTATTTCTCTCTGTTCGCTATAGTCCATTAGTGGTATAAAGTCTAATCCTTCTTGTCCGGTAAGCAAGCAGGGGAACGGCCCCCTTCTGGCCTTTGCTTGTTTACTTTCGTCCACCTTCTCAGTCCCCGGTCGGTGCCACAGGACTTTTTCCTCCTAATTCACTCGAAGCATAGTTTGATCTCCAAATTCTTGGAAGTTCTACTTAGACGGTTTCACGGGGGTACATCTTGACTCGTCTAGAGCGAATATGCCGCTGATGCATAAGGCAGTGTGGCACCTGCTGAATCATATATAATTTTTAGCTAGGCCTCACGCACACAAAGACCTGAACATTGCGTTAGACCGGTTGGTCAAAATAGAAAAAAGACGAGCTGCTAACATGGAACGAGCCTCTCTTTCCTTGTTGCGGCTGGTCGCCTTAGTTCAGTCGAATGACTTTTTAGAGGCGAAACCAAACCGCCTGACATCTATACAGCCTCACTTCCAAGGATAATCGAAAAATTTCCCTATTGTCCCCACTTCTACTTCCCCTCTACACCCTTCCCTAAAGCCTGGTCCGTCCAACGAAAGGAATTCTGGTCTTTGCTCCGAATATTCCGAAGTTGAGGATCAGGAGGTTATTGGTACTGCTGCTGTGGACTTCTTTTCGAATTGATTCTCTAAAGGTACCAGCAATCCTTCTAGTCCTTTACTTGATGCTATTCCTGTTCTAGTTGATGCCAATATGAATTTCTCTCTATGCACTCTTCCCACGGAGAAGGAAATTAGGCTTTATCGAAATTCTCTCATTCATGATTCTGCCATTCTCACTTTTGGAAGGGCGAGAGGGCTTGGAATGAATTCTTTGAGGGCCTATATTTATATTAGATGGAGGAAAAGCTCTACTTATACGGAGAGGGGGGGCTCCCTAACCAGCTTTATCAATAAAGACATTGCTTCTTCATGGATTGGTTCCTCAAGGTGACTTTCCGCAATAAGATCAATAATATAACTCCTGAACGAAAGCGGACTCCACTGGGGTGAGAACTCCCTTTTACCAGGCAGAAAGCATCCTCTCTTCTAGTTTAGCCCTGCTATCGAAAGCTAAAGCTTCTGTTACTGACTGTACGCCTACTTCTCTTCCTCGCTCTTCACCGGTTGGAATGGAATAGGGCTCGAAAGGCTTTCTTCCATGGCCATAGCCTGCTTTATCCATAATGGCTTTTTGGGCTATAAAGCTGCTTTTCATCTCTCTTTCCCCTTCCGCTTACTGAAGAACTGGATAACATGCTAAAATCCTTGCTCCGGTGGCTGGAAAGGCTACCTCTCTCCTTTTGCTTTTGCCATCTTCCCGTTCTTGTCTACGATAATGGAATTCATTCTTTCCCGGTAAAAAAAGGCATCAATTCATGCTACTGATACTGAGTCAGAGAAATAGCCCTCTTTCTTGATTTCACACATAGGACCCTCTTTCCCTTCTTTTCTAGTTGACCTCTAAAGAGATTCAAGCCAATCGATTCAATAGAAGGCATTAAGCAGACAGAGCGAGAAGAGAGGATATCCTTTATCCTGTTGCAGCTTTCATGAAGGCTTTCATTGAAGAATCGAAAGAATCTACCCAGTCTAGGGCTGAAAAGGGGGGGGCTAAATGCAGAGACAAGGCAACTGAGGATAGTGACTTTCTCCTGTAATGAATAGAATAGGCCCGAGAGCTATGAAAGGAGAGAGTTTCCTATTCCATATTCCGGTTGACCAATTCGCGCAGTATCCA